ACTTTACCGATGGTATGGACGAATCCCTCGCTTCATCCAAATGTGTAAAAGATCCTAGCCGCACTTAAAAGCCGAGTACTCTACCGTTGAGTTAGCAACCCGAATAGAAAAAGGTTATGTAGATACAATCAAAATAAAAAAAGATTAGTCAAGACAATCAAACCTTTGAACTAAGAAATAAAAAAAGAAAAAGATAGATAAATGTAAAAATTTATAGACCACCTCTTAGCTCTTATGTTATCGACTTTTCAATAAAAACCCCTATTCTTATTATATCTTGGCTCAAATTATATCAAAGCGAATCCAAGTAACCCCATCATTTGAATAATGTAAGGTAAAAAAAAACCTCTGGGACAGAAATAAATTTATCTACTTATCACGATGAATTATATTTGTTCGGTACACTGTTGTCAATATAAATGTTGAGAAAAGAATACAACGGAAAAACAAAAAAAATTCCATTTCAATACTATTCAAAAAGGGCTTGTGTTGAATTGGCACTACATAGATGAAAAAGGTTTAGATATATGAATCAATAAGGAAGAGGTAGAAAAAATATCAGATTTCGATTTATTTATTCAATCAATAATAAGTAACTAGAATAAAAAAAAGAGAATTCCTTGGTTATTACTTATTAGTAGAGTTCCAACGAAAACCGACCAATTGAAGGAACTCCCATTTCTATTTATAGGATCAAGCAACTCAGGTTTTGTCGTTCTAGAACATGATATTTTATAGAAGCAATGAAAAATAGATACGATTAGAACCCAAAAAGGCAGAAAAAAATATATAAAAATTTATATAAGAATTACTATCACTTTCTATTTATTTATTTCCTTAATTGAATTTTGTTTGATTAGGACCAAGCTACTTAAAAACCTCCGCCTTTTTTAAAATATCCCGAACAGTTCCTGTGGGCTGAGCGCCCTTTTCAAGGAAATATAAAATAGCAGGAACGTTTAAATAACTTTGATTCTTTATCGGATCATAAAAACCCACGTTCCGAAGATCTCTTCCTTCTCTTCGGGATCGAACATCAATTGCAACGATTCGATAGACGGCTCATTGGGATAGATCTAAAGACCCCCCCTAGAAACGTATAGGAGGTTTTCTCCTCGTACGGCTCGAGAAAAAATGATTTGGAGTTTTGTCTACGTATAGAATTAGAATTAATGGCAAAGGGGTTGATAAAATAAATTAGAATGGGATTTTACTCATATTTTTATTTTTATTCCTCCTTCCTGAATTTCTCCTTCCTGAAAAATAAAAAATCATTTGTACCCATAACTCAAGTTGGATAATTCTCAAATAGCTTAAAAGAAAAAAGTATTTAGGCAATTTATTTCATTTTTTGAATAGTCTTTAACCCCCCTTTTGTTTGTCTCATTTAAAATACAATCCATTTGGATTCTTTATTCTTTATCTTTATTATGATCCAGTTATTGAGACAATTGAAAAAGGGCGTTTCCTTGTTCTGGGATCCTTTTTCTTTGTTTTAAATCAGTGGGTTTAGACATTACTTCGGTGCTTCTTAATCCTTACAAAATGGCAGCAACATACCCCTTATTGTGATTTATTTCTAGCAAAGAATCATACAAACACTTGATTCCCCGCGATACACTTTTAATCGAAATAGTTTTTTCAATTCCAACAAATTTTCCTTTTGAATTAAAAACTTGACCGAATCGGATCCTTTCTATTTCTATATTGATGATATACTTACGAAGTTGTTCCAATTAATTGATTGGTATTAACCCTAGATTCTTGACCCCTGAAAGATGAATCCAGACTTTCTACCCGAGCTCCATCATGTACTATATTCATTACAACCTAACAAAAAGAAGGATTCTAGTGAAAACAGAACAGATGTCGGGCCAAGAGCACCTTCATTCTTAGAAAAGATGGCGGATGTAAGAAGAAAAATCCACACCGGATCGTGTCCTTCAAGTCGCACGTTGCTTTCTACCACATCGTTTCAAACGAAGTTTTACCATAACAAAACATTCCTCTAATTTGGAACCCGTATGGAATTGATTCAATTATGGAATCATGAATAGTCATTGGTTCCGTCGATACATAAACATATTAATCTATACCCTTTTTTTCTTCTATACAAAGATGGCAAAAAGTTTTCTGAAGCAATCTTAGCAAGACCCTACCTATTATTGTATGTTATTGTATGAATGCAACACTTTACTTTTTATTAAAAAAACTAATAGAAATATAGAAAGAATACGACTATTAATAAATGAATTCTTTTTTACTCTGCCTCTTAAAGTGACTCAATATGACCCATTTACCACTTCTTTGAATACCAAGGATTCAACTCAAAAGCAATCATTAAAAATTTTTATAATAGAAAAAGTTTCCTATTTTGACATCATTATTTGAATAAAGTTTTACAGTAAAGACTAAAAATTTGATCATCATAAAAAAAAAAGAGAGAGAGAGAGGGAGAAATATCTGTTTCTTTTCGAATTGAACTATCAACGATTTAAAGCAAATAAATGGATTGAACAAAAACCCCGTTTTTGTGTGAGATGGATAAAAAAGACTGATATAAGAGAAGATTTGGGTACTTGTTCTTGTTCTTTCGATTCGAATTTTATTAATAAGATACCTCCCGTTACTAATTAAGAACTATCTATCCCCTGACTCTCTTGACTCTCTGGGAATACTGAATCAGAACAAAAAAAGGATCCCCTTGGGAAAGGGGGACTCTCGAGGGACAAAGACAAACAAGTCCAGATTAGGCCCTTGCTCCTAATTTTTTAGTTTACCCTAACCCGGTATTTAATCCCATTTAATTTAATGTAATAACCTCCCTCTTGTTTATAATTAATAGATCCTAATAATTTGGTTACCCTATTTCCATTTAATTCCATTTAAGTTTAATTTTAATGGATAGAGAATAAGAGATAGGAAAGACATGCTCTTTCTTATTGTGATTCAAAATAAAATGTATCGTTGAAAATTCAAAAAGATATGAGACGTGAGGTTTTTCTTAAAATTAAGTAGCTAACCCCCTTCAATATGAAGGGAATGAACATATGATGAAAAATCCGCCATACTTTATTAAGTTTTTAATTAGTTGAATTAAAAAAAGGGGTGTGACCTATGTTACCATCGTATCTTGATCACAAACAAATTTATTTAGTTATATCCGCATGCCATTTGCACTCAATTCGGTTAGTTCGGTTTGTGAAAAACAAAAATATGATTCATAGAAGAATCATTCAAAATAATAAAAGAAACAAGAATGACATTATATTCAATATTAGGCATCCAATATTAGGCATTTATACATAATGTTATTTTCAAAATAAACTTTTACTCTGATACAATGTATATGCCTGGGACGAAAGGATTCGAACCTCCGAATACCGGGACCAAAACCCGTTGCCTTACCACTTGGCCACGCCCCATTTATATTTCCATTCTACACCAATAAAGAATAATATTAGTATTGGGTCTTGGTCAATTCCAGGGCAAATTTATATAAAAAATCTTTATAGAATAGATTAGAATCTTGCTAGGATTTTTACGCGTGTAGATATAGAATTCGGCCGAATTTATTGATCATTAGATATAATTCAATTAAGATATTCTATGAAAGTATGATTTCTTCTATTCTCCTTTGTTTGAGAATTGGGGAATTTTTGATTGGGTGGGTTCAAAGAAAAAGAAGGGTTTTTGTCTACCTTACTTTACTTCATTTTTCCTTATATCATTAACTCAATCAAAATGCAATTATCTCCAAGAACAAAATGTCTGTTATGCTTAATATCTTTAGTTTGATCTGTATCTGTCTTAATTCTTCCTTTTATTCGAGTAGTCTTTTCTTCGCCAAATTGCCCGAGGCCTACGCTTTTTTGAATCCAATCGTAGATCTTATGCCAGTCATACCTTTGTTCTTTTTTCTCTTAGCCTTTGTTTGGCAAGCTGCTGTAAGTTTTCGATGAGATCCTTAATATTATTCTAGAAAATTCATGATTTATTCGAAAAAAATTATAACAATTTAGAAGATCAAAAAAGTCTTACACTATGAACCTTTGATTCAAAAATTGAAAGTCTTCGTTGGATAGCTGGGAGAAATACAAACACGGCTCACCCCGTATTCCCCATTCTGCCCTTTTGAAAGACCCTAATAGGATTGGGTTAGGATCCCCCACAATATCTAATTGGAGGTATGAAATAAATTTTTGGTAATGAAAGACTCTTATGACAACTGAATTTGAATTTATGTGAAATTATTTTCTGTTTCTAGAAAGCACTTCATTTATTGGTGTCAAAATATTTGGTATAAAAAAATGGAGGATCTATTCTCTTTTCTCATTTTTCAAAAAAAAATATCTTGGAGATTGTGTAATGCTTACTCTCAAACTTTTCGTTTACACAGTAGTGATATTCTTTGTTTCTCTATTTATCTTTGGATTCCTATCTAATGATCCGGGGCGTAATCCTGGACGTGAAGAATAAAAGAGGGGTTTTCATTTTCCTTACTTGATTTTAAAATTTTCTTAGGATTTTTTATCTATTCCACATGTTTAACTAGGAAACATTAAAAAGGATTGGCGAAATTTGAAAGATAAATCAAATATCAGGTCATCAACAAAAACGGAAAGAGAGGGATTCGAACCCTCGGTACGAATAACTCGTACAACGGATTAGCAATCCGCCGCTTTAGTCCACTCAGCCATCTCTCCCAATTTAAAAAGATAATTACTATGTTACATTACACATTACACATGAAATAAGGATTGAAAAAGTATTTCTTTCTCTTTCTTTATCTTATCTATATTATATCTACAACTTTTATTAGCAATTCCAGTTAGTTCAAGTAAGGGATCGAAAGATTCAATAGAAAAAACAGAAAGAATACCCCTTTGTTTTGATTTTGTTCGAAAAGGTCCTTTTTTATTCCTGTGGCCTGGCCTGGTAAGTACCTAGCCGGGCCTTTTTTTGTTCCAACGAATCCTAGCTAAAACGGGTGCTCTAAT